TTACAATAGAACCAGAAGTGATGTGGATCATTCAGGAATCGAAGTCGATTTGCTTTATAAAAAGAAGATATCAATGAACTTCTATGAAATGGTTTCACGGGATTCAGCCAATTGTCTCGATCCTGGGATATCATTGAGAAATAGGAATCCGTGTTATCAAAGGATTTCCTGCGATTATTTCTAGTATGGAATGAGTCAATCATCCACTTTGGTATCTTTTTGAACAAAAATGGTAATATTGTTCCTCCATTGATCAAGAATTTCGGTCTTTGGGAAGTATCATGATCATCCAATAAAAATAAAAAGGGTTTCAATTTATTCAAATGAACGATTTGAACACCTATTGATTCTAACAACTGATTGCAGAGTTGATCATTCGGACCTTTCAATTCATAGATGTGGATCTCGGACCTATGAATGGGGATATTCCCGATACTCACAAAGAAAAGGGGAAGTGACTTGGACAAAAAGGGAAGTGACTTGGACAAAAAGAGAAGTGACTTGGACAAAAAGAAACGAAGTGACTTAGACAAATCTTGTTTGTCGATAGCCTCGGACCAATCAATCGAATATTGATTAATACGTAATCGATTGAACACTACTTGAAAACGGTTCTTCTGTTCAGAAACGAAATGTTCCAAATGTTCCTGGAAATTCTTGCTCCCATTGGAACATTTGTATCTATATGCATCAGGATCCCGATTCATGGATCTCTCGGTTCGAGAAATAAGAGGATCAAACCATTTCTTCTGACTCTTTTTCAAATTCGATAAATGTTGGTTGATCGTATATTTCATTATAGTTATATGATTCAGAGTATCATTTCCTATTCGATCCCTTTGAATTCCATATTCGAAGTTGCGATCGGATCTATTCATTAAAAAGAATCGATTCGATACATTTCTTATGTACCCATAGGTGCTATATTGGATTTGAATCAGATTTCGGATCAATCTATATTGATTGACTGCCTCCATTATGTTGTTGCTAGCAAATACCACTGTTTTTAGTTTTGGATCTTCCAAATCATTCCCGCAGTAGATCCGGACCGATTTTTTTCTGATCCTTCGATAAAAAGATTCATTCTCTTCATAAAAAAGAGGAGGTAGAACCAATAAAGATTTCTTTTTCGATTCATCTCTGGAGTTGAATACCTCATTCAAGAATTTTTTTTGATCCAACCCGTAGGAATCAATAGAAAAGGCAAATCCCCTATGATACACCAGATCCGGCTCGGTTATTGATAGAGTGAATAGATCTGCCATTTCTTGAAATCTCTCTTCTGATTCAAAATCGTGGTGTAACGTGTATCCCCCTTTGTTCCGGTCATGGAATAGATGAAATAAATCAAAAAATGGATTTTTTTTCAAGAATGAAATCTTATTGGAACTGTCCATATCCGGTTCATCCTTCGGAACCATATCACATCCCGGATCTGATGAAATAGGATGAATTGAGACGGTATTTTGTAAATACGTAATTATCTTGAATATATCAACCATTTCTTTATTTTCCGATCGCCTGGAAGGGACAAAAGAAACATCTTGTTTTTTCTTCAAAAATTTCTGATCTCTAGTGGACCTCTCAGTAGGATTCGAACCCAGATGAAGTTCTGACCATCTGTCAGAGAAAAAAGAACGAATTGATCTTGTAGGATTCCCAAGAAATTCTTCGATTTCTTCCGGAAGCAGATGATTATTCATCTGCTTCTCACGTTCCGTGAATAGCCGGGACATTGAGGAAGATCCAAAAAGGCATTTCGGGAATCGATCTGATTCTATCTCTGTTCGTTCCGTTTGAAGAAAGGAAGGATCCAAAAGAATCGATCTTTCTTTTAGTTGCTGAATCTCTGTTTGATCGATCAATGTGTGATATTCCGAATCCTCATTTCTAATGGAATCGAAATGATCTATGGATTGATCAGAAGATCCTTTCAATTGGCTAGAATCCCTTACTTGAACGAAAATAGATCTTGTGGAATCATATTGAATATTTGACAATACATTCCGTACCTTGCTAAAAAACCGATCCTTGTTTACCAACCACACATTGTCTAACCAAATCAAATTCTCTCTCGATACGTTCCTCAAAAAATCCGATTCGTGCTGATTCTTCCCCCAACTAACGAAGAGATCTTGGCGGAATTGCCACATATGAAATTGAGCACAATTTTGCAAAGAAATACCCCACTTGTTTCTCGAGAAGAGATGGGAAACATGCTCAATATCATTTGATTGAATAGTTGCCTCAGCTCCTTGTTGTTTGAAGAAAACCTCCCCTTCAATTGGTCTTTTTTCACGAAAAGCAGACATGAGATAACAAATCAAGTCTTTCCCTAAGATTTCGAATAGCTGTCCCGAATTCAAGTTGATTATGTTTCGCTTCTTCCTCGGAGAAAGACGATCAAACAATTCCCAATCATGGTCCTTGCGGATCGGATCATCCGTATAGGATAAAAAAAGAAACTCCAGATATTTGCTATCTTTCTCTTTGAATGAGA